GTACAAAGAACGGACAAACCCTTATGGGTTGTCTCGGAAGACATGGAAAGAGATGTTTTTATGTCAGCAACAGAAGCCCAAGCTTATGGAATTGTTGATGTTGTAGCGGTGGTTGAGTGAAAAGCCCGGATTTTTTTTCGCGCAAATTCTCGATTTCCTATTTTATATTTTTGCTGAATTTACTAGAAAATTAAATAGAAGTAATTAAAAATCATCAGGTTAGGATCGATCTAAACCAGCCCATTTTTTATATGATATGATTCAACATGCCAACTATTAAACAACTTATTAGAAATACAAGACAGCCAATCAGAAATGTCACAAAATCCCCCGCGCTTCGGGGATGCCCTCAGCGTCGAGGAACATGTACTAGGGTGTATGTGCGACTCGTTCAGATCATGAGCTGGGATAAAAGAAAGAAAACCTTTTCTAGTATCAATGATCAGTACCGGGGAATAGGATAGAATAGAAAAAGAAGTCCGTTCAATTCAGTATAAAAAAAAGAATCTATCCATTCTATTGTGTATGAAATTTATGGTTTCCATTGGTGCAAATCCAATCACCTCAATTTAAGATGAGAAGCAATTCTCCATTGGTAGCAAATGGTTATCCATTAAGCGGAGAAAATCCTACTTAAAAATAAAAACATAAAACCTAGGCCCCTCTTGCAAGAACGGACTAACAGGGTTAGCTACCCAGCCAACTTTCATAATTAAATACCGTTACTGTGTAAGTAGATCTAATCGTGAAAGACCTATTACTGGATAATTCATGGGTAGAGCCAAAGAATGTGAACTATACAAGTTACCAATAACATTGATTAAATGAAGTAAAGGCTCCGGTGTATAGAGAAAACCTCACCGTTTAAGAAGTAACCATATAAACGAAGGAAGCCACTATTTCTTTATCCATTTATATTTTTTATTTATTATATTTTGATACCTAGTAAAATTAAATTTCTTATTTCGAAGTGAAATGTCTAGAAAAAAGAAAAATAGCGGTCGGGAAGGTTATAGTAGCCAAAGTCATTGGAATTTTTAGTTTATACATTGGAAAAAAGCTTTGTTATTAATAGACTAGGAAAGGGAAAAAGAATAACTGAAAGAAAGGAAATCTATTAGTTATTCGTCAAAGTTTCATTTATTCAATGACCAGAATTAGACGGGGAAATATAGCTCGGAGACGTAGAACAAAAATTCGTTTATTTGCATCAAGCTTTCGAGGAGCTCATTCAAGACTTACTCGAACAATTACTCAACAGAAAATAAGAGCTTTGGTTTCGTCGCATCGGGATAGGGATAAGCAAAAGATAAATTTTCGCCGTTTGTGGATCACTCGAATAAACGCAGTAATTCGTGAAATAGGGGTATCCTATAGTTATAGTAGATTAATACACGACCTATATAAGAAACAGGTACTTCTTAATCGTAAAATACTTGCACAAATAGCTATATCAAATAAAAATTGTCTTTATATGATTTCCAATGAGATCATAAAAGAAGTAGATTGGAAAGAATCCACCGGAATAATTTAAACGGAGTTCCCCGGAGAATGAACTCCGGGAGGGTAAAGTCAAAATAAATATGATAAAAAATAGTAAAAGTAAAACTGAACGAACACACTCAAAAAAAATCTTTATTCTTGCCCGATTCTTTTTTTTCTTACGACACGATAATTCAATCCATATTTTTCATATTTTTCGAACAAAACATCAATCTGCGTTTGAGTTCGGATTTTACTTTTTTTTAGTCAAGTGAAGAAAGAGTAAGCCTATTTATTTCTGGCTCGAAGACCCGCAGTTCTGGTGGTCGACTCGGTTCTTTCAAACTGTTTCTCATTATTAAGAAAAGGTAACAAAGATAAAATACGAGCTTGTTTTATAGCAATAGTAATTAATCGTTGTTGTTTCAAGGTCAATCTATTCACCCGTCTAGATAATATTTTTCCTTGTTCGCTAATAAATCGACTAATTAAACTCATGTTTCTATAATCAATTCGATCCCCCGATTGAATCGGGGGCAAACGCCTACGAAAAGATCGCTTGGATTTAAGAAAAGGCCGCTTGGATTTATCCATGGTTTGTTTAGTTTATTCCTTATCCCGAAAATCCTATTTCGGTCGGATCTAAAATGAATTAGAATAAATAGGATTTGGTTTGTTTATATTTAATTATGTTATATATAGAATATTTAACTATGTTCTATATAGAAATGTCATTTTTACCCTTCCTTGGAAGGGTTACATACAAGTGCTCGATTCGATCTATTTCTTTATCTCCCCATGAATCATATGTTTGTAACAAAATGGACAGAATTTTCTCAATTCCAATCGATTAGGCGTGTTGTGACGATTCTTTTCAGTAATATATCTGGAAATACCCGTTGCTACCTTATTAACACCGTTTCGAACACAACCGGTACATTCCAAAATAACCGTTATTCGGACATCTTTTCCCTTGGCCATGAACCCCCTTTGGATTTTTCATTTACTCAACTCTTCTATTTTCGATTCGAAACGAAGAAGAAGGAAGGAAGGATAAATAGAAGTTATTAACTTGAAATCCAATTATGAAAACTTTCGCTGCAATCAATATACTAAAAAAATTTCTAAACTTTATTTCAAATTCAAATCACAGTATTTCATTTACATTTAAGTACCTTGTATAAGAGTCTTGTCCTAGATCTAGGCCCCACCTTGTTTATTCTATCTCCATCCCTAGTTAATTTTTGAATTGAATAATTTATTTAATTCAAACTTGAACCCAAGTCTCGAAGCTGTTGAATACACCTTTTCTTTTTTTTTTCTCTTTCCTCCCTCTTATTCTAAAAGGAAAAAGGGAAAAAAGAGAAAAAGGGGGCAAAGGATTAGTCACAAATATTTAATTGTATCTCGAATCTCCGTTATTTGGTACCGTATCAATAACTAGAATCAAAAAAAGGGGAATGTCAATGCATCTGGGAAAAAACGATTAATCTCTATCAATAGACCTGCTAAAGACCCGAACCATAGAGTACTTAATACCGGTGCCACGGAAAGATATGTTTTTAGATCTCGCATTGAAAAATCTCCTTCCTTCTTTTATTGTAATCTAAAATGGTAATACATAAATGATCAGATGCATATGCAGTTAAGAACCTTGTACACGGAATTCCTAATTCAAATTAAAATGTACAACTATCCAGTAAATAAAATTTTTTCTTAAAACATAAAAAAACGTTCCTCTCTTCCCGAGCATTCCCGAAAACTACTCATTTATTTTTACGACAGGTTCCGTTCCGTATTTCATACGTATATAAGACTTTTCTTTTACTATTATTATATGTTAAATGGGACCAAAAAGACGAAATGCCCATATAAATTGTATATATCAATGGAGGAAATAACGATGTGGAAAACAAAACAGGAATTCTATACAATGACACTGTAGACCAATTGGAGGGATGTAGCGCAGCTTGGTAGCGCGTTTGTTTTGGGTACAAAATGTCACAGGTTCAAATCCTGTCATCCCTACCTATTACTTCTTCGTTGAGCAGTGACGAGGGATTAATTAAGATCGATTCCAATATCCAATAATATATATATATATATATATAATATATTATATAATCGTTCATTATCATTAAACTGGGGTTAAAAAAGTGTCTTTACAGTCTTCTCTTTTCTGATAAGAAAGCGCTCTTAGTTCAGTTCGGTAGAACGCGGGTCTCCAAAACCCGATGTCGTAGGTTCAAATCCTACAGAGCGTGATTTCATCCTTATTTTTCTTAGATCAAATTAGACTGAAAGAGCTTCACTAACTTGAACCGCAATCTGAATTTGACCTCCTTTGTATTAAAGAAAGTAGGAGGTCAATCAAAAAAAGCGATAGTGATTAATCAAAAATTAATCAAAGGTCCGATTGATCACCACGCCTATATTGTAAATATGCAGTTACGAATAATCCAGCCAAAGTAACAGGAATTAGACCTAACACGATTCCAAATAGAAAAACTTCAATCATTGCAATTTATTTGAAAGGAGAAAAAGGAGGTAATATCTATACCTAAATATTAATCTGAATTACCATGAATCTCAATGACCAAGAATTTGCAATTTATACAGAATCCTATCGAAAGATTTATTTTTATGAATTGTGCATTTCAAATACTAATTTCAGATAAGTCGTATCTTGCTCAGACCAATAAATAGAGCTGAGGTTACCGTTAAAGCCGCTAGTAGAAAACCAAAATAACTAGTTATAGTAGGCATGAAGGAGCTAAATGAAATATGTTCTTTTTGTACATATATGTTTCTAAAAAAGCACTTACCTAAGTTTCCTTTTTCAAAAAATAGGGGATATTCAATTGATTAATCTATCATTATACACGGTACTAACAAAGATAAAGTGACAGGCGTATAAAAACAAATTGATTCATCATTTACCACATCTACCCATCCCGCGATTCCAATCAACCGATTCATTGAGCAACTCTTGGGGGAAAACTTATATAAACTAATAAAATTGGGCCGTGTAACTTCACTCAAAAATTAAACCTTTTTAATTTTTAAAATGATTACATTCTGGAAGAATAAAAGAAAACTTTTTTATTGTCTCGAATCCTATTTATATTTTAGAGCCAACGTAAACCTTATAAAAAAGATTACTTTCATTTTAACTCATTAGATTCCGGAATAGGTTCATTCACTTAATATCTTGAATGAATGAGAAGAAAAAAGTTATCACGCAATCACTCGAAAAAAGAAAATATTTCTTTTGGTCCAACTGGGTTAGTAATTTCTATTATCTTTTCTTTTTTACGTTCTACATTTTATCTTTCCGTATTCTATTATAAAACCTCGTTCTTGTAGTTAGGTCAAGAAAGAATCTTTTGATCTCGATCTAATACAACAATGTATGCATCAAAAGGGTTGATTACAATTTTTTTATTCTTTTCTTTCTTTGTTATCTTTCTTTCATCGAATACGATTTACTACTCTTTCTTACTTTACTTGTTGCTTAT